TTGTATCGGCTTGACCTTTCATAAGTGGGGCCAGAATAAAGCGTCCATAATAAAGACGCTTACTGTCTGCTCTTGATTCAACACACTTCCACTGTAGTGTCCGAGTAGATACTGTTACTTTCTCTCGAACCATAGTATATTATTTGATCAAATCATTGAATTATTTATTTCTCTTGAAATCTCTTCAATGTTTATTTTTACACACGTCTTTTTTTAGGAGGCCTACAGCCATTATGTGGCATAGGAGTTACATCCCGTATGAAACTTAATAGTATACCACTTCTACGAATAGCTCTTAATGCCGCATCTCTTCCGAGACCCGGGCCTTTTATCATAACTTCTGCTCGTTGCATACCTTGATCCACTACTGTCCGAATAGCATTTCCTGCTGCGGTTTGAGCGGCAAATGGTGTACCCCTTCTTGTACCCTTGAATCCACAAGCCCCGGCAGAGGACCAAGAAATTACTCGACCCCGTACATCTGTAACAGTCACAATGGTATTGTTGAAACTTGCTTGAACATGAATAACTCCCTTGGGGATTCTACGTGGATTCTTACGTGAACCAATACGTCTATTTCTACGCGAACCAATTTTTGGTATAGGTTTTGCCATATTTTATCATCTCATAAATATAAGTCAGAGATATATGGATATATCCATTTCATGTCAAAACAGATCCTTATTCTTTTTTTTTTTTTTTTTTTTTTTTTACTTATTTTATTTATTTATTTGTACATCTGTACATTTATTTATTTGTACATCTGTACATCGGGTCCTTTAGATTTCGAGAGTCTTTTTGTTTTAGAAAGATTATCCTTGTCTTTGTTTATGTCTCGGGTTAGAACAAATTACTATAATTCGTCCCCGCCTACGGATCAATCGACATTTTTCACAAATTTTACGAACGGAGGCCCTTATTTTCATATTTGTCATTCCTTTTTTTAATTCCGAATCTACTTATTGGAAGAAAATAAGTTTCTTGAAATTTTGAATTTCGAATTGTATCCTCACGAAAGAATGTTGAAATTGAAAAAACCGCCTAATCATTCAAGTCTTTGCTTTGGAGTCTCTAAATTATACGCCCTTTGGTTGAATCATAAGGACTTACCTCAATTTTTAGTCTATTTCCTGGTAGTATACGTATAAAACTACATGAAATCCTTTACGAAACAAAAACCAGAATAATTTTTTTGTTATCTAAACGAATCCGGAAGATACATACCATCGGTAAGTTGTTCAGTAATTAAACCCTCATGAATCCATTTTTGTTGTTTCATTCCAAGTAAAACCGCTTTGAAGTATCAACTAATGTAAGAGGGATAATATTATAAACTTGTCCTTTCTCTTTTTTCACAAATATGACCGTGTCGGCTATTATAAAGATTACCATATATAACACAAAACTTCTCCGCCGATTCCTTCTAGTCGAGCCTTTCGGTCTGTCATTATACCTCGAGAAGTAGAAAGAATTACAACCCCCATTCCGCCTAAAATTCTAGGAATTCGTTGATAGTTAGAATATATTCGTAGACCGGGTCGACTGATCCGTTTTAAATTTAAAACAGTTCTATATGGTCCTTTCCTATTTCTTCTATGTCGTAGGGTTAAAACCAAAAAATATTTATTGCTTTCTTGATGTTTTCTCACGTTTTCAATAAAACCTTCTTGTAAAAGGATTTTAACAATATTTTCAGTGATGTTAGTAGATGGTATTCGAACTGTTCTTTTTTTATTCATGTCAGCATTTCGTATAGAGGTTATTATGTCAGCAATAGTGTCTTTACTCATGATAAACTAAGATTTTTGTTTCCCCCTAATTTTGATATAATCAACATGCTCTTTTTCTTTTTTTCTTAATTTTTTAATATTTATGAATTATTAAAGATATATACGTGATAGATAAACAATTTACTAATTAATTAAATAAATTTAATCAATTTCATTCAAATACTATATTAAGGTCTTCCCCTATAATACTTCAGGTGCTAATGAAACTATTTTAGTGAAATTTAACTGTCTTAATTCCCGGGCGATCGCGCCGAAAATTCGGGTTCCTTTTGGATTTCCTTCTTGATCAATAACAACCGCAGCGTTGTCATCATATCGTATTATCATACCGTTGTCGCGTTTGAGTTCTTTACAAGTACGTACAATGACAGCTCGGACCACTTCTGATCTTTCTAGAGGTGTATTTGGTACTGCTTCCTTGATTACAGCAACAATAATGTCACCAATATGAGCATATCGTCGATTACTAGCTCCTATGATTCGAATACACATCAATTCTCGGGCCCCGCTGTTATCCGCTACATTCAAATAGGTTTGAGGTTGAATCATATCATTTTTTTATCGGTTTTTTCTTTTTCAATGCAAAGGTATAAATAAAAAAAAGAAATATTATTTGTTCAAAACAAAAAAAGAAACCTGCAATTGTTTTTTTTTCATCCCCAAAACCCCTTTCGTTTGTTTCTACATTCCTATCCAGAAAGAATGAATTGAGTTCGTATAGGCATTTTAGATGCCGCTATTGAAATAGCCCTTCTAGCTATATTTTCTGCTACTCCGCTCATTTCATAAAGTATTCTACCGGGTTTAACGACAGCTACCCAATATTCGGGAGATCCTTTCCCCGAACCCATACGTGTTTCTGTAGGTCTTACTGTAACAGGTTTGTCTGGAAATATGCGTACCCATATTTTTCCACCGCGGCGTGCATTTCGTGTCATTGCTCGCCGCCCTGCTTCTATTTGTCTAGATGTGATCCAAGCGGGTTCAAGCGCTTGAAGAGCATATCTACCGAAGCAAATACGATTACCTCGATAAGATATTCCTTTCATTCTTCCTCTGTGTTGTTTACGGAATCTGGTTCTTTTGGGGTTATAGTTGATGGTTGTTTAGCAATTCCATCCATCTCTACTACAGAACCGGACACGAGAGTTTCTTCTCATCCAGCTCCTCGCGAATTAAACAATTTTAAAAAATTAAACAAAAAAAAATACACGGTTAATAATATATGGAATCGTGGGATTCTTTGAAATTTGATCTAATCGATTATAAATTAGAAATTTTTTGTGTTTTAATATATAATTTAACACGTATTCTATTTATAGATAATGTCGTTTTGGTAGAACGCTATAATGAATCTTTATTTTGTTTTTCCTTTTATTTCGAATCGACTAAAATTTAGAAATAAAAAAAAATTCGCGGGCGAATATTTACTCTTTCAACATTCAGTTGTAAGATTAGTCTATGACATGACCTCTCAGAATAAATGAATAGGTTTCTGGTTCGTTCCGCCATCCTACTCAATGAATCATTAGGATTCGTTTTCAATAGAATCTTATGCATTCACAGGTTCTGTCGTTCCCACCACTTCTCGATTAATGATTAGGTCTGAATTTTACAACGGAGCCTCCAATTAAATTTATTCTTGAGTCAACCTTCTCAGTCTTTATTGGCTCGGGGCTCTTGATTTTTTGTTCTATGCACGGATTTGTCTAATTATGGATCAATCAGTATTGATGCTTTATTACATTCCCTTTATATGAGATGACTCATAGACCTTACATATTGGAATTATATATCATTAATATTCTTTTTCTATCTTTCTCTCACCCTTCCATTTATCTGTATACTTTATATTGCTTTACAACCCATAATCAGATTTTTTTTTTTTATGTAAAAAAGATTTCAGTTGCTACAATGATATGACTTATATATCATATCTTGACTGGTTCTTTCTATCCAGATAACACGAAGTGATGAGTTGGTTATTAGTTCTATAGTTATCAGTTTGTACTATGGGCTGTCCATTTTTTGGAATCCCAACCCTAAAAAAACCAACGAGTCACACACTAAGCATAGCAATTATATCAAATGATTAATCGAATTTTTATTCAACCTTATAGAATTGTTCTTTTTTTTTTTTATTTTTATTATTTACCAGAAAAAGAATGAAAGAGTTTGCCATTTTTTGTTTTATCACCAGATATAACTAAATATAAGTCAAGTAAGTTCTTATTATTCCTCGTCTACAAATATCCAAATTTTGATGCCTAATACCCCATAGATAGTTCGAACTGCATAGGAACAATAATCAATTTTAGCTCGAATGGTTTGTAGAGGAACTCTACCTTCTCGGATCCATTCAACACGTGCAATTTCTTTTCCGTCGATACGCCCTGCAATTTGTACTTGAATCCCTTTTGTACCTGCCTGTTCAGTTAATTCAATAGCTTTTTTCATTGCTTTGCGAAATGAAACTCTATTCTTTAATTGTCCGGCTATAAATTCTGCAAGAATATTGGGGTGCCCGTAAGGATTTGCAATTCTTGTAATAGCAATGTTGAGTTTTCGGTTTACACAATTGAGTTCTTTTTGTACATGCGTCTGTAATTCTTCGATTCTTCGAGTCCTGTCTTCTATTAATAACTTGGGGAATCCCATATAGATTATGACCTGAATCAAATCGATTCTTTTTTGAATCTCTATACGTGCAATTCCCTCTACATTAGAGGATATTTTCATATTATTTTGCACATAATTTTTGATACAATCTCGTATTTTTTGATCTTCTTGTAGATCCTTTGAATAATTTTTTGGTTGTGCAAACCAAAGAGAATGATGACCTTGGGTTGCACCAAGTCTGAAACCAAGTGGATTTATTTTTTGTCCCATAATCCCCCACTACTATATATATCGTGAAACGTGACATCCGTTTGTATTTTTTTTTTATTCATTCGATTTTTTTTAAGCATAACATAATATAGCGTATTTTTCTTTTTTATAATATAAAATATTCTTCCTTTAAGTATTCCTCAGCTCTAATTTATAGAATTTCCTTTTATCTATTTCTTCCTCTTCATCTAAAGATATATCTTTCAATACGATAGTTATATGACAAGTGGATCTTTTTATAGGATAACCCCGTCCTCGAGCCCTGGGCTTTAATTTTTTCACAGTTGTGCCCTCGTTGACTTCGGCTTTACTAATGATTAA